AAAGAGTACCATGCCGGGTCTGGACTTCAAACGGTTTTGCTTTAACCATGTTATGTTAATGGTCCACATCGTTGGTTGATAGAGAATCAAAATAGAGTTACCAACGAATCACGAAATGCTATGGTTCTTATATATGATTTATTAATTGATTCAGAAGTAATTCGCGAGATCCTGCATCTTTCTTTACTAGGTATAACAAAAAAAGGCGCAGCTGGTGTAATCCAACCTCTTCTTGAAATAAACAACTCGCACACACTCCCTTTCCAAAAAAGATTAATACACCAATCACTACGCTTAGATTTATTGGATTTGTTGCTAAAATATCGGTATTAAACCCGAAACTCCCGGCGGATGGCCAGTGACCCAAGGAAACGAAAGAATCGGTTACATTTTTCATATGATCTCCTCATATAGATATACTAAAAAATCGAACAGAATTCTTTGTTGTATTACTTCACTTTTTTCCTATTTCTAAATAGAAAATAAATTTAAAAATCTATGCAATTGAAAAATGAATTTTATTTTTTCAATTGAGATTTCCAATAATAAGAATACTTATTTGATAGAATTAGGCATAGGTACCGGGTTTTCATGTCAATTTCGAAATACCTCCTTTGTTGGAATACTTCCTAAGAGGTTTTCCGTTAGATTAAGAGGGGGAAGGAAGAAAGCGAGTCGGTAACGCTAATTCCTCATCCTTAAATCAGTCCTTCCCATAAGTTATTTTCTCAACGAATAAGTGATTTTAGGAGCGACATGTTGATAGAATGTAATGCGAAAAAGCAAGTGGCAAGTCGAAGGTAATAAACTCAAAAAGACGTATCAAAGTATTTTTCGTATTAAACAAATGGATTTGCAAATAAAAGCGCTAATGCTACAACCAGTCCATAAATTGTTAAAGCTTCCATAAAAGCCAAACTAAGCAATAAAGTACCTCGTATTTTGCCCTCTGCCTCGGGCTGTCTCGCAATACCTTCTACAGCTTGGCCCGCAGCAGTACCTTGACCAACTCCAGGTCCAATAGAAGCAAGCCCTACGGCCAATCCAGCAGCAATAACAGAAGCGGCAGAAACAAGTGGATTCATGATAAGTTCCTCGCAAAAAAAAAATAGTTAATGATACAATCAACCAAATAAATATCAATTATTTTTTAATTATTCCATCACTAAGATTCATCTAGTCGAGGTATCTAATAACTCAAAATAAAAATAGTAAGATTATTGAACCATCAGATCTTCAGAAAAAATTGATCTTTTTGAGTTCCTATTTGTGGGGTCTTTTTGAATCCATACAACTTTCATTTTTCCATTTCCTTGTTTCTAAGCGTGCTTTGAATTTTTGGATCTTTTTTTGTCTTGATTTGATCTGTTTATTCATTCAATTCACAGTCATAAAAATAAGGACTTCTATTAGTATCCCTGTCTAAATTAAAAAGAAAGAAAAGATTAGTTCATATATAATTAGTCAATATCGAATATAAAATATACATGTATTTCTTCCATAACGTAAACTAAGTTAACTATTCTATTTTAGATTCACTAGATAGAATCTTTCAGCTACAAGAGTTTACTTATTTATAGCCATTACATATAGCCAGTTTGGGCCCGCTATCCTAATGAATACTTTTTTTTATTATATAAACCGTATTTTTATAGTAATGTTCCCTATATAAATTGCATATCATATATTGCCTTGTCTAAGCGACCCTTTCGAAAACGAATCAATGATGACCCTCCATGGATTCGCCTATATAAGCTGCAGCTAAAGTTGCAAAAATAAGAGCCTGAATACCGCTTGTAAATAATCCAAGGAACATAACGGGTATAGGAACCACTAAAGGTACTAAAGAAACAAGAACAACAACGACTAATTCATCCGCTAATATATTTCCGAAAAGTCGAAAACTCAGCGATAGAGGTTTTGTAAAATCTTCTAAGATGTTAATGGGTAAAAGAATGGGAGTTGGTTGAATATATTTACCAAAATAAGCTAATCCTTTTTTTGTAAGACCCGCATAGAAATATGCCACTGACGTGAGTAAAGCTAAAGCAACAGTAGTATTTATATCATTCGTGGGTGCGGCTAACTCCCCACGAGGTAACTGTATTAATTTCCAAGGTAAAAGAGCCCCTGACCAATTCGAAACAAAAATAAATAGAAACATAGTTCCAATAAACGGAACCCAGGGGCGATATTCTTCTCCAATCTGAGTTTTGCTCACGTCTCGAATAAATTCAAGGACATATTCGAAAAAATTCTGACCGTCTGTCGGAATGGTTTGTGGATTCCGAACAGCTATAATGGCTGAACCTAATAAGATAGCAATTACAACCCAAGAAGTAATAAGTACTTGGCCATGGACTTGGAAACTCCCTATTTGCCAATAGAAATGTTGACCTACTTCCACACCAGATAGTTCGTATAATCCCCTTAGTTTATTGATTGAACATGATAGAACATTCATATTGTCGTCCTCTGACAGAAATATAACTTGAAATGAAATTATTTTGATTCAACCATTTATTTCTCGACTTGTCTACTTGAATCGTAGATTTGTGAAACCAACTAATCGCATAATATACCCAGGTCTTTTTATATCTATATCTTTTTTGAGATTCCGGAATAGAAAAAGATTTGACTATTTTATTACTATTTACTTTACTAGAATAATATTATTATTCGAGTAAAGTAAATAGTAATTATAAGAATTATAGAGTTCACGAAATAATTTTTGATTTTAGTATGAATCAAAGATTTCTTATATAGCTAGAACGTCCCTCACAAATTGCGAATACTAATTTTGTGAGAATTAATCGGATTGAAGCGATAGCGTCATCGTTTGCCGGAATCGAAATATCTGCGAGATCGGGGTCACAATTTGTATCGATTAAACAAATTGTTGGAATTCCCAAAGTAATACATTCTCGAAGGGCTGTATATTCTTCTTGCTGATCCACAATGATTACAATATCAGGTAACCCTGTCATATATTTAATCCCACCCAGATATGTTTGCAAGTGAGATAATTGTCTTTTCAACATGGCTTCATCTCTCTTTGGAAGACGGGCGAGTCTACCCGTCTTTTCTTCCATTCTCAAGTCTCTGAACTTATGAAGTCTCGTTTCGGTAGTGGACCAGTTGGTTAACATACCCCCAAGCCATTTTTTATTAACATAATGACATCGAGCCCGTATTGCAGCCCGTGCTACTGAATCAGCTGCTTTATTTTTTGTCCCAACAATTAAAAATTGTTTTCCTCTATTTGCTGCATCAAAAACTAAATCACAAGCTTCTGATAAAAAACGAGCAGTTCTAGTAAGATTTGTAATATGAATACCTTTACGTTTTGCAGAGATATAAGGCGACATTCTAGGATTCCATTTCCTAGTACCATGACCAAAATGAACTCCCGCTTCCATCATTTCTTCCAAAGTGATGTTCCAATATCTTCTTGTCATTTCTCCCCACACTTCCTCTTTTTTTTATTTCAAAAAAGAGATGAGGTATCTTGAAATAAATAATTGTTCCGACGGAACCTTCTCTTCTACCGCGGATTGATCATTGATACAGATACACAATCCAAGCCTTGAATTTCTTTCTATTCGTTACTATCTTGATTATTTTATTACTCAATTTATAAAAATTAAATGACCATCAAAAATACAGATAATTCAAAGGGTTGAGTCTGTTCTTACAAATCATTCAATCCCATAAATAATTATTTTGATGTATCATGGAAATTCTTTGAAACACAAGATGTAAATAATTCTCTGTGGTAAAAAAAACGATCTCTTATTTCCCCTTCGAATAGATTCTTCTTTTTTGTTTTGAAAGGAATACTCTTCTGTTTCCTTGAACGGTGTACTAATCTTTTGAATCCCGTACCGACGGGTATCATCCCCCCCAGAACAACGTTTTCTTTTAGACCTTTCAACCAATCGATACGACCTCGGAGAGCAGCTTTTGCTAAAACTCGAGCAGTTTCTTGAAAACTCGCTTCGGATATAAAACTTTGCGTATTTAGAGATGCTCTCGTTATTCCCAATAATAGGGCTCGGTAACATATCGCTTCTTCCAAAGCACGCCCCATTCGTTCTGCCCGCAACAATCCAATGAGTTCGCCGGGTAAAAAAACATTAGACATTCCGTCTTCTGAAACCAATACTTTTGATGTTATTTGACGTACAATAATTTCTATATGCCTATTATGGATTTGCACCCCTTGGGATCGATAAACCTTTTGGATCTTATTAACCAAAGACATACGACTTTGCACTATAGTTAGCTCAGCGCCAATCAAGAATCCCCAAGGAATTCCAAGAATTCTTGGTATACGCTCGTTCCAATCATCAATTCTCTTTTCGAGATTCATCGATATTGACTCAAGCGAACGAACTTCTAAAACTTGTTCTACCTTTGGAAGACCTTGCGTTATATCACCAGACCTCGATTTTTCATATATAAATGTAACTAATGTATCTCCTTTATCAAGGATTTCCCCATAATGACCATGAACAGTTGCTCCCGGGGTGGCTAAATAAGGCTTAGCGGATCTTAATACTAAAGAGTCGATTTGAACAATTAGAATTTGACCCGCCTTTAAGCATGGTCCTTTTTTAGCAATACATAAATTTTCACAAATCAATTGTCCAAGACTCATTTTTGGTGATTTCTCTTCACAATAATTATTAGTAAAACAATACCAATTCAATGCGAATGGATTGAAAATTATGTTACTGCATGGATCGGGATTATAAATTGTTCCACTTTCGTCGATTAAATAATATTGAAGTACTTGAAAAATTTTTTTTAAATTGTCGAGTTGCAAATGGTTAGTTAAAAAAATCTGATTATGAGTTATTAAATGGTAAAATGAATCATAATTCCTAATGGAAAGGGCTGTTCCTAAAGGACCCGACGAATTCCTAATTGGAATTAGGGGATTTTTTTTACTTGACTCTTTGTGATATTTTACACTCTTGAATGGACCCATTCGAAAA